AATAACATAGTATTTTCCGACTCATATGGATACGAATACATTTCCTTATAATTAGAATTATTACTATTTTTAATAAAAGTTGTTCTAATGTTTATTTGAGTGTCATAAATTTGATTTAACTTACTTAAAGTTAAAAAAGAAGAAGTAATTTTGTTATTCAATGGATTTTTAAAAAAATAATTATTTTTTTTAGTACTGATTGATCCTTCTTTACCCCATAGTGATATAGAATATAAAGGAATAGATTGTTTACCACTATACTTTTGAAAATGGACATTTAAATGTCCTTCAAATGTAAGTAAATAAATACGAAACATATAAAATGCAGTTAATCCTGCGGTGAAAGAAGCTATGATTGCAAAAATTGGTGAATATAACCAACTATCATTAAGAATTTCATCTTTGGACCAAAAACAAGCAAGAGGTGGAATACCACAAAGAGAAAGTGTACCTATTAAAAAAACAATTTTTGTAATTTTAGAATGTTTTGTTAACCCTCCCATAAAAGCCATATTCTGACTTGTAGATGGAGCATATCCAACAATGGGTTCCATTGAATGAATAACAGATCCAGAGCCTAGAAACAACAATGCTTTTGAATAAGCATGAGTAATCAAATGAAATAATGCAGCGCGATAAGACCCCATACCTAAAGCTAACATCATATAACCCAATTGAGACATTGTAGAATAAGCTAACCCTCTTTTAATGTCTTTTTGAGCAAGAGCTAAAGTAGCTCCTAAAAACACTGTTAGTATCCCTGTAAAAGCTATTACATTTAAAATGTGAGGTATTATTATAAAAAGAGGAAAAAGTCGAGCTACAAGAAAAATTCCTGCGGCTACCATAGTGGCAGCATGTATAAGAGCTGAAATAGGAGTAGGACCCTCCATGGCATCAGGCAGCCAAACATGAAGAGGGAATTGTGCAGATTTAGCAACGGAACCGGCAAATACTAAAATGGCACAGATAGTAAGAAATAACAAATTTATTTCATTTTGAGAAATTAATTTAGTGATTATTTCAACTAAAGATCTAAATTCGAAACTACCAGTTAACCAATAAAAACCTAAAATTCCTAATAATAAACCAAAATCACCTACACGATTCGTTACAAATGCTTTTTGACACGCACTTGCTGCAAGAGGTCGTGTAAACCAAAATCCTATTAATAAATAAGAACACATTCCAACTAATTCCCAAAAAACATAAATTTGTAATAAATTCGAACTAGTAACTAATCCTAACATAGAAGTACTGAATAAACTCATATAAGAAAAAAATCGCAAATAACCTTGATCATGAGACATATATTTATCACTATAAATAAGAACAAGAATTCCAACAGTAGTGATTAATATTAACATTATAGAAGTAAGTGGATCAATCAGAAATCCCAATTCTAAAGATAAATCATTATTGATGACCCAAGACCATACATATTGATAACTATAATCATTAGTTATTTGATGAATAGATAGGTCAATTGAAAAAAGCATCGCTATACTTAACAATAGAATACTCTGAAAGGCCCATACACGACGAAGATTTTTTGTTGCTGTCGGAAAAAGAAAAAGACCAACTCCTATTAATATAGGAACTGTTAGTGGAAGTAAAGGTATAATCCACGCATATTGATATGTTTGTTCCATAAAAAAGTTTTGTATTCTTTATTAATTGTTTATGTGTATGATTCATCAGATCATACCTCTTTTGTAAAGGGGCCAAAAAAAATTATCGAGCAAGAATAAAGAATTATACTAAAATTGATATGTTATTGTATGTCATATGAATCGTCGAATCAATTAAGACGAAGAATATAATCTATTTACGAAAATAATTTTTTTTTTTTATTATAAAATTCATATCGATTTTTTTATATTCATATTTCATATATAATATAATTATAAAAAGCCAAAATACTCATTAATTTGATCATATAAAAAAAATTTTTATTTTTTTTTTTTTGTTAAAAAAATCTAACAAAAAATTACCTTTTAAAGATAAAAAATTACTCCATTTTTATTTTATTATGTCATCCTGTGTTTTATTTATAAATTCATGGGTTAATTATTTAATTGGAAATGAAAACTAAAAAAAAGATGTTATTTTCATATAACATTCCGCTATTTCATTTAGTAAATATATAACAAATACCCAATTTTTGCGTTTAAAAAAATTTTTTATATTGCTAAATGAAATTTTAATTATATAGATAAAAATTAAAGTGTTTTAAAAACTAGATAAAGATGTCTTTCACATACAACTATAAAAATTAATAATTTTTAATTTAAATTAAATGGCAGTTCCAAAAAAACGTATTTCTCTCTCAAAAAAACGGATTCGTAAAAATATTTGGAAAAAGAAAGCATATTGGGCAGCACTAAAGGGCTTTGCATTAGGAAAATCTATTTCTACTGGAAATTCAAAAAGTTTTTTTGTTCAGCAAATATCTTCTAAATAATTAAAAGAACAAATATAACTAAAAAAAATAGAGTATAAAAATATTAATTTTGAATATTTAAAAAATTACGATTACTTATTCCCCTAGTTGTATATATTAATATTTTCAAAACAAAAAAAAAAATATTATAAAAATAAATATATATATATATAATATAATGTTTTGATTTTGTTTATAATTTTGAGATGGGTGTTTTTGTACCCATCAACCTACTTGGTATAAAAAAATCAATAAAAATTGATATTTTATATAGATATATAAAAATATTAATTTTTATTGATACTTAACTTAATAACTCAATTAACCCATTTAATAATTTCTAAAAAAAAAATAATAGTTTTTAAACTATTAAAAACTATAAATCTAATGATTTCATATATAAAATAAATCATCTAATTTACAAACTATAATCTAAAATCTAATCAATATATTTATTGTTGTAACTCTACTCCATTAAAGGTTTTAAGTTTATACGGGTAAAACTTGTAGTTTACATAGAATAATTTCATAAGATAAATAACATAAATTCCATAACATAAACAAAACAAGATTAAAACTATAAAATTCAAACTATAAAAAAAAGTTAAGACCAAAATAAAATACTAAATCTTTAAATACTTAATTTATTTGTTTGAATTCATTTTTAATTATTCTATATAAATTAATAGTATTTACTTGACTCTTTTAATCTGTAGGTTATTATAAAATAGGTAATTTAAAATTTTATCAAGCCGCTATGGTGAAATTGGTAGACACGCTGCTCTTAGGAAGCAGTGCTAGAGCATCTCGGTTCGAGTCCGAGTGGCGGCACATGATTTGATATTCAAATGAAAAAAAAAATATTAAAATAATATAAGAATTAAAAAAAATTGAATTATATATAAATTATAAAATCAATTAAATTAATAATATTATTTATAATTAATTTAAGCCCTGATTTGCATATTGCAAATTGCAAAATTCCTTTTTATTATTTTTTATGATATTTTCAAATTTAGAACATATATTAAATCATATCGCCTTTTCTATCGTTTCAATTGTAATGACAATTCAGTTGATAAATTATTTTTTAATTGATGAAAAGGTAAGCCTATATGAGTCGTCCAAAAAGGGCATGATAGCAAGTTTTTTTTGTATAACCGGCTTATTAATCACTCGTTGGCTTTATTCAAGGCATTTCCCATTAAGTAATTTATATGAATCATTAATTTTCCTTTCTTGGAATTTATCCATTATCCATGTAGTTCCATTTTTAAAAAACAAAAATAATTTAAGTAAAATAACCATCCCAAGTGCTATTTTTACTCAAGTTTTTGTTACTTCGGGTTTTTTAAGTGGACTAAATCAATCAAAAATTTTAGTACCGGCTCTACAATCCGATTGGTTAATAATGCATGTAAGCATGATGGTATTAGGATATGCAGCCCTTTTATGTGGATCATTATTAGCTGTAGCCCTTCTCGTTATTACATTTCAAACAGACATAAAACTTTTTTTAAAACGAAATCCGTTATTAACTGAATCCTTTTCAGTTGTTGAAATTTTTTATATAAATAAAAACGAAAATGGTTTAATAAATACTTTGTCTTTTTATGACTTGAATTATTACAAGTCTCAACTAATTCAACAATTAGATAATTGGAGTTATCGCCTTCTTAGTTTAGGGTTTATCTTTTTAACCATAGGTATTCTTTCGGGAGCCGTATGGGCTAATGAGGCGTGGGGTTCATATTGGAATTGGGATCCAAAAGAAACTTGGGCATTTATTACTTGGACAGTATTTGCAATTTATTTGCATATTCGAACAAATAAAAATTGGCAGTCTTACAATTCGGCAATTGTAGCCTCTATCGGATTTTTTATAATTTGGATATGTTATTTTGGTGTAAATCTATTAGGACTCGGATTACATAGTTATGGTTCATTTATATTAACATCTAATTGAATTCAATAAAGATTTTTAACAATACAAAAAAATGCAAGTTATCTAATCTTATAGATATATGCTTCGTGTAAACTGGTGAGAACCATGTGAATTCACTATACTAAACTAATGAATTTATTCAAATGGTTCTCACAAACACAAAAAATATCTTCTTAAATTTCAAATTTTTAATTTAATTAATTATTTTTACATAAAAATTTACTTAAGTTAAACTTAAGCTTAAGAGAATAAAAACATATTTTGCAGTGTATAAAATAGAAATTTATAGGATTGAGTTTTTGTTTGATTCATAAAATTTTTTTATCTAGATAAAAAATTCGATAGAATAACTTCGACTTTCGTATCAGATAGGGAAAGTATGAAATCCGGATAAATACCAATGCCTATAACAGGTAAAAAAATAGAGATCAAAACAAATAATTCTCGCGGACCAGAATCAAAAAAAGAAATGTTTGATGTATTAAAAAGTTTGTATCCATAGAACATCTGACGTAACATAGATAGTGAATAAATAGGAGTTAATATCATTCCAATTGCCATTACACAAGTAATTATGATTTTTGGTATTAAAAGTAATTTTTGGCTATTAATTAGTCCAAAAAAAACTATCAATTCGGACACAAAACCACTCATGCCCGGTAATGCAAGAGAGGCCATTGAAAAGCTACTGAACATTGTGAATATTTTTGGCGTTGCAATAGCTATTCCTCCCATTTCATCAAGATAAGCAAGACGTATTCTATCATAACAGGTACCGGCCAAAAAAAATAGTGCAGCACCAATAAATCCATGGGAAATTATTTGTAATATGGCTCCATTTAGTCCCGTATACGTTAGAGAACCTATTCCTATAATTATAAAACCCATATGTGATACAGAAGAATAGGCTATTCGTTTTTTTAAATTACGTTGTCCAAGAGATGTTAAAGCTGCATATATAATTTGTATAGTACCCACTATGATCAACCAAGGAGCAAATGTTGAATGAGCGTGCGATAATAATTCCATATTGATTCGAACCAATCCATATGCTCCCATTTTTAATAAGATTCCAGCTAGAAGCATACAAGTACTGTAATGTGCTTCTCCATGTGTATCTGGTAACCATGTATGTAGGGGTATAATTGGTAATTTGACAGCAAAAGCAATAAAAAATCCAATATATAATATTATCTCTAATGTTCCAGGATATGATTGATTAGCTAATTTTTCCAAATTTAATATTGGTTCGTTAGAACCATATAAACCTAGACCTAAAACTCCCATTAATAAAAAAATAGAACCACCTGCAGTGTACAAAATAAATTTTGTAGCTGAATATAGTCGTTTTTTTCCTCCCCACATAGCTAAAAGTAAATAAATGGGAATTAATTCCAACTCCCACATCAGAAAAAAAAGTAAAAGGTCTTGAGACGCAAATAATCCTATTTGCCCGCTGTACATTGCTAACATTAAGAAATTAAATAATCGAGAATCTCGAGTGATTGGCCAGGCTGCTAAAGTTGCTAAAGTCGTAATGAATCCGGTCAATAAAACTGGTCCTATAGAAAGTCCATCTATTCCCAATCTCCAGTGAAAATCAAAAAAATCGATCCAGTTATAATCCTCAGATAGTTGGATTAATGGATCATCTAATTGGAACAAATAACAAAATGTATAGGTTATTATAAGAAGTTCTAATATACAAATAAAAATAGTATACCACCTAATTACACTATTTCCTTTATGGGGAAGAAAAAAAATTAAACAACCTGCGAATACGGGTAAAACTACAATTATAGTTAACCAAGGAAAAGAATTCGTGGTAAAGACAAGATACATTTGAACTAGAAAACTCGTACTCAAAATAAAAGGAAAGGTTTTTCATTTTATTTTGAGTACGGGTTTTTGTCGGTAAAAAAAAATTAAAATGTTTAATTAGAGTTTTTTGAAACGTATCAATAAGCTAGACCCATACTGCGAGTTGTTTCATTCCATAAATAAACTCGAACACTCAAAAAATCGGTTGGACAAGCGGATTCACATCTCTTACAACCAACACAGTCCTCTGTTCTTGGAGCGGAAGCAATTTGCTTCGCTTTACATCCGTCCCAAGGGATCATTTCTAATACATCTGTTGGGCACGCTCGGACACATTGAGTACACCCTATACAGGTATCATAAATCTTTACTGAATGTGACATATAATTTATTAATTTTTGAACATCATAAATTGTCGGTTTAGTTTAGTTATAAATAGTATTATATACTAGTACTAGACGACTCAATGATTTAATAGACTGATTCGAAATAATCTATGTATTAATTGTCTTATGAACAAGAGCCAAGATACTTAAATTTCTTACTAGCTTATAAAATAAACAAGGTCATAACATTTGTACAATATCCCAATTTGGGATTAATTAAGCAATTCAATATTTTAATATATATTTTTTTTAGTTAAAATATTTTAATTACTTATTCAACAAATTGGATTGGTTAATACGAGTTGATTTTCTGTTCCGATAAATTACGGAAACAATAGCTAGTCCGATAGCCGCTTCAGCAGCTGCAATAGCTATAACAAAAATAGAAAAAATACTTCCTTTTAATTGACGACTATCAAAAAAATCAGAAAAAGTTACAAGATTTATATTAACTGCATTTAATATAAGTTCAAGACACATAAGTGCTCGAACCATATTTCGACTTGTAATTAATCCATAGATACCAATAGAAAATAAATAGGCACTCAAAACAAGTACATGTTCGAGCATCATTAATCAACTCCTTATGAATCTCAATTATTTTTTATATGAACAACTAAAAATCGATTCATTATGACTATAAAGTACTAAAATATAAGAATAAGAAATTGAAAACAAATATATTTGTAATCTATTAAAAATTAAACTAAAAATCTTTATATATATATGTTATACATTAAATAACATTTAAGTGAAGCAAACTCAATGATATAACCTAGAACAAAGTTAAATTTTTATTCCTATTTAATTCAAAATTCTTAATTATTGACGAGCTACAGCAATTGCACCTATTAAAGCTATTAATAAAATGATTGACATGAGTTCAAAGGGCATAAAGAAATTTGTTGATAAATGAATCCCAATTTTTTGACTATTACTTATCAAATCTTGTTCTATAATCTGGTTTGATCTTGTAGTCCAAATAATACCATACCATGAAATATCAAAAATAGTATTTAGTAAAAAAATAAACATACTAGTACAAACCAATGCAGTAACACTATCGCCAACAGTCCAAAGCTCAAAATCATTATAATATTCTGAACCTTTCATAAACATCACAGCAAATAAGATTAAAATATTTATAGCTCCAACGTAAATAAGGAGTTGGGCCGCAGCTACAAAATGAGAGTTCGATAGAATGTATAATAAAGATATAGAAACCAGAACCAATCCCAATGAAAAGGCCGAAAAAATTGTATTGTTAATTAATACTACTCCTAGACTTCCTAATATAAGACTCAATCCCAGAAAGATTAAAAGAAAATCATGTATTGGTCCAGGTAAATCCATTATATCTAAAATCAAAAGATAAAAAATCGAAATATTTCATGAGTTTATTGATCTGATCAGGAAAAAGATATCATATTTTTATGATAGTTTTTATATTAAGTAATAATATAGAAGAATTGATCTGGATCCAGTTATTGATCAATTTATTTTTTTATACAAAAAAATAGTGAAAACTCTATATTTTGAAAATATTCAAAATATTTAGTTTTTAATTAACTAAAAAAACAAAACTTTTTTACCTTTAAAATAAAAACATAATTCTCGAAATTTACAATTTTTGTTGAATCAAGGAATTTACTTTAGTTTTGTTTTTGAGGAAAATTTAAAATTGTTCGAATTGTGTAATCATTAATTACTGATAGTGGTAAACGACCTAAAGCAATTTGATTATAATTCAATTCATGTCGATCATAAGTTGAAAGCTCATATTCTTCTGTCATTGATAAACAATTTGTTGGACAATACTCAACACAATTGCCACAAAAAATACATATTCCAAAATCAATACTGTAATTAAGCAATCGTTTTTTTCGAATATTACTTTCCAATTCCCAATCAACAACTGGTAGATTTATAGGGCATACACGAACACATACTTCACAAGCAATGCATTTATCAAATTCAAAGTGGATTCGACCACGAAAACGTTCAGATGTAATCACTTTTTCATATGGATATTGAATAGTTACAGGTAATCTATTGGCATGTGATAAAGTAATCATGAAACCTTGACCAATGTACCTTGCAGCTCGTATTGTTTGGTGAGTATAATTAATGAATCCAGTTACCATAGGAAACATATTTTGAATATCTCTAAATACATTTATAATTGTTTTTTCTCGTGTTTTTTGAGATTGAGATAAGTTGTCAATTGAAACTATTGTCTTTCTTTACAATCACAATGTGAGAAGTTGAGACGAAGTTGTTAATAATAGATTACCGAGTGAAATAGGTAAAAGAAATTTCCATCCAAGATTTAATAGTTGATCCATTCTCAACCTCGGTAAAGTCCATCTTGTTGCAATAGAAATGAACAAGAACAAATAGGTTTTGATCAATGTAATAACAATACCAATTATTGTTCCAACTATTTCTCCGTTTGGATTTATTTTAAAAATAAAAAGGTCTAGACCAAATAGATAAGGAATAGACAAATTCCACCCACCTAAGTACAAAATTGTTACAAATAATGAAGAAACTAGTAGATTTAGATAGGAAGCAACATAAAATAAACCAAATTTAATACCTGAATATTCAGTTTGATAACCAGCTACTAATTCTTCTTCTGCTTCTGGTAAATCAAATGGTAATCTTTCACATTCTGCTAATGAAGAAATTAGAAAAATGATAAACCCAATGGGTTGACGCCACAAATTCCATCCCCAAAAACCATATTTAGACTGTGCTTCAACTATATCAACTGTACTTAAACTATTTGCTAATTATAGTCGCTGATAACATCACAGTTTACAGCGCTATTACAGAACCGTACATGAGATTTTCACCTCATACGGCTCCTCTAAGGTCATAAATAAATTTACGGACTTACTTATTATTTTATTAGAATTTTTACTTTTTACTGTATTCAAATTAAAATATTTAATTTTTTTTAATTAACTCTATTTAAAATTTAATTTATTTTTTGATAGATTTGTTTGTAAGATATATAAAACACAATCGATCATAAGATCCGAAATTAGACCAATGAAATTCTGTCTGCTCTAGTTTTTAGTTAAAAAAAAAAAAAAAAAATTAAGGTGCTTCGGAATTTATCTTATCTTTAAATTTTAATTATAGCTGTGTATAAAAGTATAAAAAATAAATAAAAAAAAATTATGTTATTACAGTATAAATAAATATTTAAAACTATTTTTTTTTACCAAAAAAATGAAATATTCCATCCATTCCTCAATTATAAAAAAATTAATTTCGAAAATGGTTAAGGAAAAATAAAAATATATAGATATATCAATTTTATAGTGTATTCACATTTTTTTTTTCATTCCTATTTACATTTAAATAATAAAATTAAAGATTACTTCGTTTGTGATAGTTATTTACTTCATTGGTGGATAGGAGCATACTCTGGATTGAAATCATGAGGAGTACTTCTTGATATTTTCTACTAATTTCAAGCCTCAATTTTAAGAACTTGTTATATGTAAATCGATTTTATAAATTACATAATCTCTAGTACTACTAATCCTTTGTGTAATTTTGTATTCCTAACCATCCACTTTTTTGAAATATCCCGGTATAATAATTTTTTTATAGTTAATTATATAATAAAAACTCCGGTAATCTGTTAAACCCGCTTCAAGTCATGATAATTAATCAACTAATTTGGGGTAAACAGTTTGAACTGTTTATGTTTATTTTTCAATTAATCCTTGTACATAGGAAATGAGCTTTATATAATTTTTTACTACAAAATTTAAGTTGTTTTTAGTCACTCATATAACTATCTGTTTTAATTCATCGAATCACCTGATGATTAAAAAATTCAAATTTCTATTCAAAAAATTGAATATCTTTATTAAACTTTATTCACTAAAGCTATAAAGGTATAAATAAAAAAATAGCTAAAAGTTTATGAATCAACGAATCACACGTAGAGATATTGATAACACACATAGAGTTAATGGTATTTCATAACTAATTGATTGGGCAGCAGCTCGCAAACCACCTAAAAAGGAATATTTATTATTTGACCCATATCCGGACATAAGAAGTCCAATGGGAGCAATACTAGAAATAGCGATCCATAAAAAAACACCTATACTGAGATCGACTAAAACAAAATGATAACTAAATGGAACTACTGAATAACTTAATAAAATTGATATAACTGCTATGGATGGTCCGATACTAAATAAACGAGCATCTCCTCTAGATGGAAAAATACTTTCCTTGAAAAGTAATTTTGTTCCATCTGCTAAGGCTTGAAGAATTCCTAACGGACCAGCATATTCAGGTCCAATACGTTGTTGTATACCTGCAGAAATTTGTCTCTCTAACCACACAATTACTAATACACCTATTAGTATTCCTACTACGAGACTAAAAATAGGAATAAGTATCCATATGATCTCAAAAAATTCTTTTAAAGAGTATACTCTGAAAAAAGAATGGATAGCTAGTACTTCCATTGTATCACTTATCATTTCAACGATCAACTTCCCCCATAATGATATCTATGCTACCTAAGATTGTCATAATATCAGCCAATTTCATTTTTTTAACTAATTGCGGAAGAATTTGTAAATTAACAAAGCCGGGTGGTCTAATTTTCCATCTCCAAGGAAAAATGCTCTGATCACCTATCAAAAATATTCCCAATTCTCCCTTTGGGGATTCAACCCTAACATAAAGTTCTTGTTTCGACAATTCAAAAGTTGGAGAGGGTTTTTTACTAATAAATCGATATTCAAAATCATTCCATTCAGAATCCTTTCCTTCACGAAAGCGTCTAATTTCTAAATTTTCATAAGGCCCACCGGGAATACCTTCTAAAGCCTGTTGAATGATTTTTATTGATTCTTTCATTTCATTTATTCGTACTAAATAACGAGCTAAAGAATCACCCTCTTTTTGCCATTGAACTTCCCAGTCAAAGTTATCGTAAGACTCATAATGATCAATTTTACGAAGATCCCATTGTAGTCCGGACGCTCGTAGCATGGGTCCTGATAAACCCCAATTTATGGCTTCCTCGCCGCTAATAATGCCTACTCCCTCAACCCGTTCTAAAAAAATGGGATTTCGTGTAATAAGTTGTTGATATTCAACAACCCCTCTTAAAAAATAATCACAAAAATCCAAACATTTATCTATCCACCCATAAGGTACATCAGCAGCGACGCCTCCGATACGAAAATAATTATGCATCATTCGCATACCGGTAGCTGCTTCGAATAAGTCATATATCAATTCTCTTTCTCGAAAAATATAAAAAAAGGGAGTTTGTGCACCAATATCAGCCATAAAAGGACCAAGCCATAATAAGTGGGATGCTATACGACTCAACTCCAACATTATTACTCGGATATAGCTCGCTCTGTTAGGTACTTGAATATTTCCCAACTGCTCTGGTGCATTTACGGTTATTGCTTCTGTGAACATAGTAGCTAAATAATCCCAACGTGTTACATAAGGCAAATATTGAATAATTGTTCTATTTTCCGCAATTTTTTCCATCCCTCTGTGTAAATAACCCAAGATTGGTTCACAGTCAATAACATCTTCACCATCTAGGGTAACGATGAGTCGAAGAACACCATGCATTGAAGGGTGCTGAGGACCCATATTTACTATCATGAGATCTTTTCGTGTAACTGGTACAGTCATAGGTTTTTCCTGATTCAGTCTTCCATGAATTGCTGAAATTTTAAAAAGCTTATCAACATTTTAATTTTTTAATTGAAAATTTATTATTATTATTTTTTTTTACCGAGTTTTTATCTTTCGAATACCCAATTGACTAATTAATTCTTTATACCGTACCTTATTTTTATTTGCTAAATAAGACAAGAGTCGTTGACGTTTTCCCAAAATTTTTCGTAAACCTCGTTGAGATAAAAAATCTTTTGTGTGCAATTCCAAATGTGAAGTAAGTCTTTGTATCTTATTAGTGAAACAAAATACTTGAAATTCTATGGATCCAGTATTTTTTTCTTGTGAATTAATTGAAATGATTGAATTTTTTACCACAAACAAATTCCTCCTTACCCCCCCCTTTTTTAATATGAATTTTATCTATCAATAATAATAATGTCAGTCATTTTTATCGGGTATACAAAATAATAACTTTACTTTCTCCTTATAAGTATACATTTTTTAATTTAAATGAAATAAATAAGTTAATTAAATTAATACTTTAATTATATTTAGGTATACCCATGTAAGTTATACATTTTTAATTTATAAAATCAATTTGGTCACCCTTTTTCGTTTGCTCGAAATACATCCTTAAATTTTATCATCTATTAGACTCAAAGCTTATACAGTACACGGTACTATTTATTTTAGTTGCTTTCATATATTTAATATGAAATGTGAAATATATCTTCAAAATTTATTATCACTAACTTTTCAATCGAGGATAGATTTGCATACGTAACATACTGAAACGACTGCCATTAGTTGTATTAAACCAATACCGATTAATAGAAGCTAAATCTTCTAGTCGATGATTAGGCCAAAGGAAAACTTTTAATTTAATTAATTTTTTGTTCTCACTATCTAGATATGAATGGTCATCCAAAAAAAGATATACATTATTAATGCTAACAAATAAGGAATTTTTTAGTATATCATTTTTTTTTTTTTGATTGAAACAAATTAGAATTCTAAATTCTCTACAACGTTTATATGAAAAAATTTTTTCAGGAATAAACAAATACCCAATATTTTTTCCACTCTTTCCTATTATCATTTGAGATTGGTTGCTGCATTCATCAAACTTCGTCTTATTAAAATAATCTTTTTCTCGAGATCTTTGGTTCATTTTTTGTTTAGTTTTATGAATCAAAGAACTGCTTAGGATTTGATATATAATAAATTGTCCATCATTTTTTAACGATAGACGAAGGGGTTCAATAATCAATATTCCTCTTTTCATTAATTCTGTAAGAGTTAAATTTTTTTGAATTAACATTATATCCAGACTCATTTCTCTCCTTTGAATAGAAGATATAGCAATTTCTCTTGGATTTATCAATCTAAGCAGAAGACAATATACTTTGATATTATTGATCATTCTTTGATTCAAAGATTCATCCCATCGTAATTGAAAAAGTAAATATCTTTTCAAAAATAAATTGAGTTCTGCTTCTGTATTACTCTTGTATTGTTTTTTCTTTTTAAATTTTTGAAAATCTGACTCGAAGTAATTTTGTTCAATATTTTTTTGTTGATTTGTGAGTACTAGATTTATTTTTTTTTTTTCATCGGATGCAATAATTAGTTCATCCTCTGGTTCCTGTTCTTCTTCATTTTTTAATTCAAATTCAAACGTTTTTTTTTTATTGTATGGTATAAAAAGATCTTTTTGTTGTTTTTTATTGATGCTTTTAGTTTTACTATTAGTAATTTTTTTTTTTAAATTAAAAATAAGTAAATTACCTGGTATAACCCAAGGTTTCATTTTATAGGCATTAAAAAGTAGGGCCAATTCTTGAAAGAACCAAAATTCAAGATTTGATATGGGATAATTTAATATTTCTTCATTCATTCCCATCCAATCAAAAAAAAAGCCCTTTTTATTGGTTAAAATTTTATCATTATCTTGATAAATCATAAGATAAAAGAGACCCACCTTATCAATTTTATCAATTATTTGATAATTTGTATCATCAGTTTGGGTATTTTTAATCTTTGTGTTATCAAACTCAACCCATTCCTTAATATATACTTTTTTTGTAAAACAAAATTGTATAGTTTTCCAATCAAAATATTTTCTTTCTATATTTTTAGGCCTATATAAAATGTTCTTGTCGCTTAGATAATGATTCATAAGTGCATCTGCCGACATATCAAATAATTTTTGTTTTTTAATAATATCTTTATTATTATTTCCCTTAAATACTGTTTCATAAGGAGTCTTTCTAATCGAAAAATTAATGTATTTATATACTAAATAATTATATCTATCATTTTTTTGATAATTATTTTTTTGATTTGGAACTGAATAAAATTGAAAATTTTTATTTATGTCATAATCAATTACCTTTAATTGGCATTGGGCTTTTGTATATAAATTCCATTTAATCAAATTATTATTCGTATTTTTTTGAGTCCTCGGACGTGTATTCAAGCTATTTGTACCGTTTTGTGATATTAATCTAGACCAGGAACGTGGAGATAATTTGTATTGATAATGACCTCTTAACCAATTTTTCCATTCATTCAGTTCATAATTTTTACCTGTTGTATGATTTAATTTACAATTAGTTATTCCTTGTGTTCGAATAAAATTTTTTATATTTTTTTTAATAAAAAATAGGGGTGCATCAGATTGTAAATCAGATTGTAGAAGCAATTTTAATTTATCGAAATAAATATCTTTTGTTTGTGATAATGTATAAAATACATATGCTTGGGACAAGTAAGATCGGTCAAAAAAATCCTGTAAATTTTTTGTAGGTTTAATTTTTTTTTTAGTTACTTTTTCCAATTTTTCTTGGCTTTTTTTTTTTATTAAACTATATTTAAAAGTCAATTTATTTCTTTCTTCAAAAAAGGGGCTTGTAATAATTTTTGGAATACTAATTATATATATATAAAGATCTCTATATATTTTTTCAAAAAAAACTGTAATAAAAAATTTTAATTTACGTATTAATCGAATATTTTTTCTTTTTAATATTTTCCAACTTATTTTTTTTGATTCGAATTTTTCAACATTATTCGTTATATTATTATATTGACTATTTGTTTCTGTAGGTTTTTTTTTTTCTTGTGTAATTTTTTTTATTTTTTTTTTGATTGTGTGTGTTCTATTTGTTATATCTTTTATTTTTTTTTCGGTTAGTGAATTATTTATCCACTTATTAGATTTAATTTGAGTAACTGACTCATTAATTTCATCAGTTTTTATTATCGAATCAGCTTTATTTTCATTTGATTCATCAACTTCTTTAAATTGAAGTTTATTTACTTTTGAGAGTTCATTTATTTTAATTTTTATAAAAAATATGTTTTGACTAATCCAATTTTGTATTTCTTTTGACGTTTTTGAAAAAAAAATTAATTTTTCGGTTAAAAATCTTATTACTCGAAAATAATTTTTTTTCGCTTTTCTTAATTTTTTTTCTAGTTTCTTAAAAATAGGTTCAAAAAAAGAAGTACGTTTTCGCGGAGAACCAAAAGGAAGGTTAGCTTCCATTCCCCAAACTGTTAAAAAAAAAAAATCATTTTTTTGTACTTTTTCTTTTTTTTTGAGTGGAGTTTCATAAGTTGATGATAATTTAGATTTATGCCACGGTTTCAGACAGAATGGAAATAAAATCTTTATTTGTATACCATCTATCAACCAATTTTTTGGGAATTCTGTTTCGGATAATTGAACACCATTATAGGTGCATTTTATATGCATTTCCCTATTCCATTCTTCGAAATCTTTAGACCACTCAGGAAATTGTAAAAACGCCATACGGCCAATATTTTTACCTATTATTAAAGAAGGTAATATAATATATTTTCGAAAAATTGATTGAGTTATTAACATAGAACCTCGTATTACTTGAGCAAATGGTATGGTATCCCATGCTTCTGCTATTTCAATTCGCGCTTTTTCTTTTTTTTTCTTTTCATCATTTTTACTCGTAGTGTTTTTATCTATTTTGTTTATTTCTTCTTTGGTATCATCTACTTTTTTAATTTGAGCTTGGTTTACAATAAAAGTTTTTAAAATTTTTTTTATTGGTTTAAAAAAATAAAAAAAAAGGGGGTTAGATTTGGTTGTTCTGTCGAAAAAAAGGGGAGAATGCGCATTTGCTTGAAACATTTCCCAAATATAAATTTTTCGTCGTTGAGCGCGCATTGAACCTTTGATTATGTCTCGACGAAAATCTGATTGTTGTGAATAACGGATTAAAGCTACTTCGTCAGTTTGATCTGGATTACCAATATTTTTTGTATTAATATCAACATTATCTTGATTATTAGTAAAAATTACTACACGCCGAGCTTTTCGTGAACGAATTTGATGTTCGACTGGAACATCTTCTTGAGTTTCTCGTTCTTGTTGTTCTAAATCATTAATTAATTTGTATGACCATCGAGGAACTTTTTTACTAATTTCAGTTAAATCAGATAACTTGATTATAAGATTATGATCTGTAAGTTCATTTTTAACTGCGTTGTAAAAATAATTTAAAAAATTTCTTTCATTTTCAGAATATATTACTTTTTGATTTGAAAATATAAAAATGTTTTTCTTTTTTTTGGTGTATCGTGATACAGGTGAAAAGTCATTAATGTAAGGTTTTAAATCAGTAATTGTGTTTGATAATGATTTTTTAGCAAATGGATTTCTTTTTTGTTCAATTTCTCCTTGATGAGTATTATTAAAAAATAAACTATAAATTTTATTTATATAAATTGTCTCTAAACAATTCGGAGTTTCTTTTTTTATAGTTGAAATTTTGTTTTTGCTTGTTCCCCGAAATTTTCCATTTAACAACGGATCATAGATTTTAGGAAAAAAATTATTTTTTTGTTCATCATTACATAATCGAGTTCTTTTTTCCAGTACATCTAAAGAGTTAGATATTGTGTCTAATGATTCTAATCTATTTAAAAATTCTTTACTTAAGTTTTTATTTTTTTGTTCATTAATAAAAATCCAATTATTATATTGTTTTTTAGCCGAAATATTTTGTATTTTTTCAAAAGGTATCTTTTTTTGTATCATTTCAAAAAAAATTGCTAAATTTGATGGGTACATAAAAGATATTCTTTGTTTGCCATCACTTTGACATATATAGAAAAAAAATTCGGATATTTCGGTTCTTACGGCTTTTTCAAATCGGCTGTTTTTTATATATCTGT